CACTCTCGCGGGGATAAAAGCCCCTTATCGGATTTGAACCGATGACTTACGCCTTACCATGGCGTTACTCTACCACTGAGTTAAAAGGGCCCTTATTTTATTCCGGAAAAACCCCTAGGAGTTTAGTGAATGTATTTAATTAGAACATATTTATAGATATCTATTTTATTCGCATAATGCGTTATTTCCAAATGATACATTTTATTTACCTAGTGAGTACGGGGTAACCTAGCAAATATTGGTAAAATCTAAAAGGGTTTTTGACATTGTATTTTCTAAATATCAATCTAATTCAATTCAATGAATGGGCTTAAGACCGACTCTAATTGAACTAACACCCATGATGAAAAAATAATACATGGACCCACTAATTCAACATGGATTCAAGATCTTTTCGCAAGTCGTTTATGAAGAGATTCTCTGAACCAAATTCTAAAAAAAAAGCGAAACTATAGATTTTAGATATAGTAAATAAAATCGAAATTATAGTAGATAATAGATAATATCTAGATAATATAGTAAAATAGAGTAAATAAGGTTGAAAAAAGAAGAGAAGAATAGAATGCTTATATATAAATTAGAATATCGAAATATCGACGAAATACCGAATGGAATGCCAATTCTAATAAAGGATTCATGAATAGACAAAAAATTCTATGGAATCCCGAAAGGCGAAAAACTTCTTCGGATATAGGCAGACTTATATCATTCTATATTGACAATTTCAAAAAACTGCTCATACTATGAGCATAGTGTGCTGGTGGTCGGGCAAAGAGGCCCCCATCGTCTAGTGGTTCAGGACATCTCTCTTTCAAGGAGGCAGCGGGGATTCGACTTCCCCTGGGGGTAGGGTATTACGAAAGGAAATTGATTGATCAAGAATTATCAGTAAGCCCAGAATTGATTCTTTCCTGGGTCGATGCCCGAGCGGTTAATGGGGACGGACTGTAAATTCGTTGGCAATATGTCTACGCTGGTTCAAATCCAGCTCGGCCCAAAAATTAGCTAATTCACACACATGAAATGATATAACTCCTTTGTTCTCCAGAAATGTCTGATACGAAAAAAGGAAAAGTCCCATTTTTTCCCACCCCGCTATTTGCGACTCTTTTCCTTTTTTTTTTTTTTAGTCTGATCTTGGTGATGATCTATATTCATACCATAATCTGTAAGTATAAAGTCTAAGAAAAAGAGTTTTTTCTTTACACTTTACATTAATTTATTCTTTCTTTTTTTCATTGAAAGGTTGATTATCTATCCATTTTTAAATAAGAAGGAAAGGATTACTCATAATCCTTACTACTCTTAGCATTGCTATGTTTATATCAATAGATTATCACTCACGTCTCCGCTAGAAAGAAGACGACAATTCTAATCTAACTAAGCTAAATAGAAAGTTTTTGAATGAAATCATAAGAATATCTATACCGTCTACTTGATTTCCCCGGGATTGTAGTTCAATTGGTCAGAGCACCGCCCTGTCAAGGCGGAAGCTGCGGGTTCGAGCCCCGTCAGTCCCGACAGATTAAAACCCGCTACAAAAAAACACAAATATCTGTACACTTCTTTGTTTTTTGTAAAAAAGTGAACAAATAGAAGAATTTTATTCTCAAGCGACCCTTCATTCATTTTTCACTTTTAGATTTATTATTTCATAATTGTTTCTTTATTTGTTATTTGTTTGCTGAGAAAAAACAAATAACAAATAAAGAAATTCCATTTTGTTTCCTAGGACGTAGATAAAGGTATGTGGATTAGTACATACAATTAAAGGGAGCGTCTTATTGAGGATTTCAAAAAAAAAAAAGAATAATATGATACCGGAAGTCTGGGATTTTGATTCCTCCGACTTCTTGTAATGGAAATTACATTAAAGTGCCCTATGTTCGTCGGGAACACATGCAAAAATAAAATTTGAATTTGAAATGATCTATCTCAATCACACCTTTTTTGTTTGATTAGCTTCTTAAAAGGAGTTAAGTTATAACCCCCCTTTTCTATTTTGCTTATAGGTTTAGGTTTGTTTGTAACCAATGGAAGTGTAAAGGTGGTTAGATGATACTTCATCAGATGCGAAAGCAGTAGTTTAAATAAAAGATAAAAGAAAGAATGGAAAAAAGGTAGAAAAAAAAGTAAAGAAATTTTTCATTCAGTATGGATAAAAGATTCTCCTGTGTTATACTATATAACTATGTTATACTATTTAATTGTCGACGATGAATCTATTCGATCTTATTGCTCAGATTCAGATATTCTTATTGATTGTATTGATATTGAATTTACAGGGGAAAGGTTTATCATCTCTATGGGATTAAATCCCGAGTTATTGTGAAGTAAATAAAAAGAAAATAAATGGTGAGATTATGGAAGTAAATATTCTCGCATTTATTGCTACTGCATTGTTCATTCTGGTTCCTACAGCTTTTTTACTTATAATATACGTAAAAACCATCAGCCAAAGTCAAGGCGATAAAGTGGAATGAAACTTGACTTCTTAATTCTTGTCACTGATTGAAGAATTAAGGGGCGTACTAGAATCAACAGTCTTCTAGGAGATCTGATCGGAGGAGTATAGTATGAGTATGGTAGAAAGAAAAATGAATCTTTCTACCATACTCTCATTTCTCATTATTGGTATTCTATTGGAGTGTATGTGGTGCTTAAAGGTGTACTGTATAATGGTGTAAGCTTAATATGGATCAAGCTACAATCTAATATCTATTTTCATACATGTCTATATGAATTATATGGATGTAATGTACAGAGCCTTCCTATTTCGTTTCTCGGCTTCATCCATAATAGAAAGAATCGAAAGACAACTCTTACAGTTAAAATTCCTAGAGTTCTTATTATTTTCAATAAGAATCCCGGCATACATTGAAATAATCAAAGAAATGCTAAAAAAAGCACTAAGTCCGCAATGGACTATGGGACTCTTCCAAAGAAATCTCTTAGTTCTTAGTTTAGTATAATGGATACTATTTCGTTGAAGAATTCTTCTGTTTCTTTTTTTTCCAGAGAAAAAAATAGAAGTCTTCACTTAATTTACTATTTCATAACCGAACTATTTTCTTTTGAAAAGGTTTACGCTCATCCTCTAAGAGCTCCCTTTATAATTAAAATAAAAAAAAAAAAAATTAAAAGAAGAATGGGGTTGACAATGGATTTCCAAACATTTGTACTTATTACTTCTCCTATTTCTATATTATTTTCGAAATAGGAACGTGGGAATCATTTCGATATTTGTTTGATTCTACTGGCATTATTTATATTATTATTATTCATATTATTATGGATCTTTTATTATTCATTATATTATTTCATCCATAGAAGAGCCGTCATATATACATATAAATTAAATAGAAATATTTCATATTTTGAATATTTCTATATTCTTCCTAGACTACATTACTCTACTAGAATCCAATATAATTCTAATGTGGAAATGAAGATAATTTGAGTTAAGTTTCAAAAGATTGAAATCAAATTCAAAAAATGAATAGACGAGTCAAATGAAAAGATCTTTGCCAAACAATTTCTAAAACAATTAATGCGGTTTGATTCCGCAGTTCAATTTTCAATAATTGAATTAGTAGTACCTCTGCTCTATAGTCCACTTCTTCCCCATACTACAAGTGAAAGTGAAAATGTAAAGACTACCATTAAAGCAGCCCAAGCGAGACTTACAATATCCATGTGAATTCTATCCCCTATCTCTATGAAGGAATTATTCCATTATTATTCAATAATAATAGTCGAATTATTGGCACAGAGTCAAAAAAAAAAAAAATTGCTCCATATTGGTGAAACAATTCTATTTTAATAAGTTCGTATATGATTTTGTTTTATTTTCATTTTTAATAGACATAGACCCATTTTTCAATTGAAAGAATACCTTTTTTTGTATAAAAAAGTTGAAAATAAAAGTAACAAAAGCCAATTAATAATTAATCCACAATTAATCCATTCAATCAATCTAATTAGATTGATTGAATGGATTAGTAGTACTCAGAGATTTTTATGATTTTGCAGACAAAATAACTTGCGTCATTTTCGAAAATACTAATTAACTTACTCCCGGCCTAACCAAAGACTCAATCAGTAGTGGAGAGGCCGATTTACAGATTCCCTTTCAATACTAAAAGTTTTCCGTGAATTCGTCGAAAGGATTTAGAGCACTTTAGAGAATGGACCCTTCTGATGTTTCCGTTGAGGAAAAGGCAAGTTCCATCAGCAAAACAAAAACAATAGGGTATTTCGGGTCTTTTTTTTTGTTGATCAGGCGACACCCAGATTTGAACTGGGGAAAAAGGATTTGCAGTCCCCCGCCTTACCGCTCGGCCATGCCGCCAAGACGCTACAAAATCGCTGCAAATATTCTCCAGGAGGGGAAATTCTTATGGCCCTTTCTCCTGTACTCCCGCTTTTCCTCATCTTAATCCTTTTCCTAAAAAAAGTGTAATACTTCCTTGTTTTTGGATTGGATCTATCTTTTCGATTGACTGTATAGTATTTCAAAACACACAATATCTAACCCCCCCTTTTTTTATTGAGTCGAGAAACCTAATATGGATTTTCAGTCACAAAAGCCAAAATTCAGGTAAAATTTTGACCATTAACCGTGTGACTCGGAATTCATGAACCATTCTTGGATTTGAATCTAAGGAGGTTTTGTCCCAATAAGAAAAAATAAAAATGAATTGATACAGAACTAATCAAGATTCAAAAAAACTACTTCTCAATTATAAGATCAATTATGCATATATGTAAACCCCACAGAACCTAAATTTTATTAGATATATATATCTAATAAAATTTAGGTTCTGTATATGGTTTTTATCTATAGAAAAAAAAGAACTTTGATACAGCACGACATATGTTATCCAAAATAGAATTTCTATAAAAGAATAGAAAAAAGAATAGAAGTAGTTTTTTGAATCTCGATAAGGAACAGATATGTATAGAAAGCTGGTGTTATATCTACAAATCTTTAATAAATTTTCATAAATACAAGTCTTCTTACACAATTACACAATTAAATCTTATTGTATGAATTAAACTCAAAACAAAAATAGATAAAATTTCTATGCATATGCGAATCCTCCTTTTTTTAACTGAAGTATGAAATCTAAAAAAAGGTAAAATGTTAATCATCTCGATCTTTTTTCTTATTATTCTTTCTTTCTCTCATCAAACGGACAAAATATAAAACATAGATCCGTTTATTTTTCTGGTACTTAATCGGATTGTAATATGTAATATCATAATAATGGTAAATGGTCAAAATGGAATCCCTTTTTTTGATTCTATACAAAGCTCTAAAAATCCATATCATATGATAAGTCTCAGTTAAGTCAAATAAGTAAAATTTATTAATTTATTTCCAGTTGTATCTGTTAAAAATTCCAATTTTGGAATAGAATTCTCTTTATTCCCCGTTCATACTCCGTATCAATATTCTATATCCTTTAATCCTTTATTTTATAAAGTTATTATAAAGTTATAAAGTTTATTTTATAGTTATATAGTTAGATAAAATTTCATGTGATTCAGTAAACAGAATATAAATTCCATCGTTGCTAGATCAATCCATATGATTCGATAAAGAATGGTTCAATAATGGGATTTTTTCTATAAATGAGAAATTAAAAATGCTCGGGGATGAAAATGAGGGAACGTCTACAATACCTGGGTTTAATCAGATACAATTTGAAGGTTTTTGTAGGTTTATTGATCATGGCTTAACAGAAGAACTTTCTAAGTTTCCAAAAATGGAAGATACGGAGCAAGAAATTGAATTTCAATTATTTGTGGAAACATATCAATTAGTGGAACCGTCGATAAAAGAAAGAGATGCTGTATATGAAGCAATCACATATTCTTCTGAAGTATATGTATCCGCGAGATTAATTTGGAAAACCAGTAGGGATATGCAAGAACAAACAATTTTTATCGGAAACATTCCTATAATGACTTCCCTGGGAACTTCTATAATAAATGGAATATACAGAATTGTGATTAATCAAATCTTGCAAAGCCCCGGTATCTATTACCGGTCGGAATCGGACCATAACGGAATTTCGGTCTATACCGGCACCATAGTATCAGATTGGGGGGGGAGGGTAGAATTGGAAATTGATAGAAAAGGGAGTATATGGGCTCGTGTAAGTAGGAAACAGAAAATCTCTATTCTAGTTCTATCATCTGCTATGGGTTTGAATTTAAGAGAAATTTTAGAAAATGTTTGCTACCCTGAGATTTTCTTGTCTTTCCTAACTGAGAAAGAGAAAAAAAAAATTGGGTCAAAAGAAACTGCCATTTTAGAGTTTTATCAACAATTTACGTGTGTAGGCGGAGATCCTGTATTTTCTGAATCCCTATGTAAGGAATTACAAAAAAAATTCTTTCAACAAAGATGTGAATTAGGAAGGATTGGTCGACGAAATATGAACCATAGACTGAATCTTGATATACCTCAGACCAATATATTTTTGTTACCGAGAGATATAGTGGCGGCTGCGGATTATTTAATTGGAATGAAATTTGGAATGGGTGCACTTGATGATATGAATCATTTAAAAAATAAACGTATTCGTTCGGTTGCGGATCTCTTACAAGATCAATTTGGATTGGCTTTGGTTCGTTTAGAAAATATGGTGAGAGGCACTATATGTGGAGCAATTAGACATAAATTGATACCGACTCCTCAGAATTTGATAACTTCAACTCCATTAACAACCACTTATGAATCTTTTTTCGGGTTACACCCATTATCTCAAGTTTTTGATCGAACTAATCCATTGACACAAATAGTTCATGGTCGAAAATTGAGTTATCTGGGACCGGGAGGATTGACAGCGCGAACTGCGAATTTTCGAATACGAGATATCCATCCTAGTCATTATGGACGCATTTGTCCAATTGACACGTCTGAAGGAATCAATGTTGGGCTTATTGGATCCTTAGCAATTCATGCGAAAATGGGTAATTGGGGATCTCTAGAAAGCCCATTTTATGAGATCTTTGACGAATCAAAATCAAAAAAAAACCGGATGCTTTCTTTATCACCAAATAGGGATGAATACTATATGATAGCAGCAGGAAACTCTTTGGCACTCAGTCGAGGTATTCAGGAGGACCAGGTTGTTCCAGCTCGATACCGTCAAGAATTCCTGACTATTGCTTGGGAACAGGTTCATCTTCGAAGTATTTTTCCATTCCAATATTTTTCTATTGGAGCTTCCCTTATTCCTTTTATCGAGCATAATGACGCGAATCGGGCTTTAATGAGTTCTAATATGCAACGCCAAGCAGTTCCGCTTTCTCAGTCAGAGAAATGCATTGTTGGAACTGGAGTGGAACAACAAGTGGCTCTCGATTCAGGAGTTCCCGCTATAGCCGAACACGAGGGAAGGATAATTTACACGGATACTGACAAGATTTTTTTATTGGGCAATGGGGATATTTTAAGCATTCCATTAGTTATGTATCAACGTTCTA